AAAACTTTCTGGACAAACTAAATTTTGTAACTAACATAACGTAAAATTTTAGTTAATTCAGGCCTGGCTTAAATTAGCAAGTTTTTTTAAGGGCAAATTGAAGGGAAAATATATTTTATTAATCCGAAAAAAAGGATGATAGGGTTTTCTATCCAAGGGGTTTTGGGGGGTGTTTAAATTGACCGGTTTTTGACGAGTTTGGTGAAAAAAAATTACTCAATTAAAATTTAATAAATTATAGTTATAAATTTATATATTGCCTTAAGTTATCAATATATTATATATTATATATATATATATCAGATATTTATATATATATATATTATCTTTATTATTAAAGGTTAGGTCTATTAATTAATAGTTATAAATAAATATACAAATATCTTAAACAAATAATAAATACATATTAGGAAAAATATAATCTATAAACAAAACTAATAAGATTATTAATATTCTATTTATCTTAATTATAATAATAAATTTATTAATTTTTATTATTTCTTATTATATTATATATATATATAGATATATTAAAATTTAATATATATATAATCATTATTTATCTATTTTTTATAAAGACTAATTTAAATTTATTAATAATTAAGCATTTATTAATAAAGAGTTTATTAATATATAATAAATATATTATTTAAAAAAAAAAAAAAAAGGTAAGTATATACGTAATGTATACTTTTATTTGATTTTGATCTTTAATATTATAATATTAAACCTTCTTTTGATTTACATGGAAATTTAGAGTGTTATTCAATAATATTATATAGGTAGATTGTAAAATTCTAGTTGTACAGAAAGTTTAAGATAAAATCAAAATAAATAATATAAAAGTTAATTTTAAAAACTTTTCTCTTTTTGATTTATTCAAAAAATTATTAATAGTAATTTTCAAGCTAAAATTAATAAATTTAGCAAGAAAGGGTTCTTATGGGGGTAAGAATTGGATTTGGATGATTTTTGAAGGGTATTTTTTTTTTTAGGGGGGGGTATGTCGCTTTATAGGTAGATTTTACTTTTTTACTTGGGCGAAAAGTTTTATTTTGGCTTAGAATTTAGCTATATAATTTATGTATATGTAATTTATTGAATAATTAAGGTTTAGAAAACCTTATTGTTTAAGCAGTATTGAGTATTAAGTATTAAATTATTTTAGACTTAGAAATTTATTGTAGTGTAAACTTAATTTGTGCCAGCAGTTGCGGTTATACAAATTATGCAGGCTAAATTTATTTAATTTAATTAAATGTAAAATATTTTAATTTATTACTGATTTTATTAGGTGAAATTTTAAATTTGGTATTATTTAATAAAGTGTTTTTGAAGTTAGGAAATTTCATTATAAACTAGGATTAGATACCCTATTATTAGAAGTGTAATTAATAGTTAAAATCACTAATAGTTATGGTCTTTAAAATTAAAAAATTTGGCGGTATTTTAGTCTATTCAGAGGAACCTGTTTTTAAATCGATAATCCACGTTAAGTTTTACTTTAAATTTTAATTTGTATATCGTCGTAGTTTGAATATTTTAGGAGAAGTTAAATGTTCGATTGTTTATATAAGAAGTGAATTCAGATCAAGGTGCAGTTTATATTAAAGTTGAAATGGGTTACATTGTATATATGTTTGGTCCTTGAACTTGAAAAGTCTAGGTAAATTGGATTTGATAGTAATTTTATACATTTATTTAAAATGATTATGCTCTAAAATATGCACATATCGCCCGTCGCTTTCATTTAAGATGAAATAAGTCGTAACAAAGTAGGCTTATTGGAAAATGAGCCTAGAATGCAAATTAGAGCTTGATATAAGTATTTTATTTACATTAAAAGGGAAATTGTGAGAATCAATTTAATTTGAATTTATTAGTTTAATGAAGTTTTTAGTAGTTAAAGGCTTATTCAAAATATTGGGTTTCTTATTATTGTTAAAGAATAGAGGTTTTTATTTATAGTGTATAGTATAGGGATAGAAGGCTTTTAAATTTATAAAAGAAGATTTAATTTTTCGTACCTTGTGTATCAGGGTTTACTAAAAAAAATTAATTAGTTAATTTTCTCGAATTATGAAGGGTTATTGGGATATCTTAGTTATTGTAGCAAAAATATTTAAAATATTTTAATAGAAATGAAACGTTATTCGTTTCATAATATATCTAGTTTTTTAGGAAATAAATTTAATTTAATGTCTTGTTTTATTTAAATAAATTTTTATTTGAATATTAAGGGATTTAAATGGTCTGAGGGATGAGCTTTAGGCCAAATAATTACAATGGCTTAAGATTTGATAATAAGTAGGATTAGAATTTTCCATCTTTTAAGGATGTTATAATTTATTATTGAATTTAAATTATTTATATGTCATTTAAGTTTTTTACTAAAATTAATTCTTTAATTTAAAAGGATTTGTAATAATGGTAGAATTAGTAAAGGTTTGTTGTTTATAATATTTATAATTGAAAGGTAAGGGTAAGGAATTCGGCAAGTTTACTTTTCACCTGTTTAATAAAAACATGTCTTTTTGTTAATTATTTAAGGTTTGGCCTGCTCCATGAATGTAATTAAATAGCCGCAGTATTTTGACTGTGCAAAGGTAGCATAATCATTAGTTTTTTAATTGAAAGCTGGAATGAAGGGCTGGATGAGAAAGTTTCTGTCTCACAATTATTTTAATTGAATTTTATATTTAAGTTAAAAAGCTTAAATTTTATAGAAAGACGAGAAGACCCTATAGAGTTTAATAGATTTATTTTACACTTAGTTTTAGGTTTAAATTTAATTGTTAATTATTCTATTTGGTTGGGGTGACATAAGAATTGAATTAACTTCTTATTATAATAACATTGATTTATGAATGCTTGATCCTATTATTTAGATTGTAAGAATAAATTACCTTAGGGATAACAGCGTAATTTTTTTAGAGAGTTCTTATCGATAAAAAAGATTGCGACCTCGATGTTGGATTAAAGTTAGGTTCTGGTGCAGAAGCTAGGATTTTAAGTCTGTTCGACTTTTAAAACTTTACATGATCTGAGTTTAAACCGGTGTGAGCCAGGTTGGTTTCTATCTTTTATATACAAAATATCTTAGTACGAAAGGACCAGGTATTTAAATAAGATTTTTTATTTGAATAAAATTGTTATTTTGGCAGATTAGTGCAATAGATTTAGAATCTTTAAATGTAATTTATTACAAATAACAATTTATATTGTTGATTTAATTTTATTGTTTATTTCTATATTAATTTTAATTATTTGTGTGTTAGTAGGGGTGGCTTTTTTAACATTAATGGAGCGAAAGGTTTTAGGTTATATCCAGATTCGTAAGGGTCCTAATAAGGTGGGGTTTATAGGACTATTACAACCTTTCAGAGATGCCATTAAGCTTTTTGTAAAAGAGCAGACTTTTCCTTTTATATCTAATTTTAATGTATATTACTTATCTCCTATAGTAAATTTATCTATTAGTCTAATATTATGATTATGCATACCTTTTTTTAGGGTTCTTTTAAGTTTCAATTTGTCAGTTTTATTTTTTTTGAGAGTTTCTAGTCTTTCTGTATATACGTTAATGTTGGCAGGGTGGTCTTCTAACTCTAATTATTCTTTATTAGGGAGTTTACGGGCTGTGGCTCAAACAATTTCTTATGAGGTTAGTTTAGCTTTGATTTTTATATCATTTCTTTTTTTAATTTTGAGTATGAATATACTGGAATTTATAAAGGTGCAAAAGTATATTTGATTAATATTTTTAATGTTTCCGTTAAGAATAATATGGATTATTTCAGGCTTAGCTGAAACCAATCGTACGCCATTTGATTTTGCTGAGGGGGAGTCTGAGTTAGTTTCAGGGTTTAATGTTGAGTATAGAAGAGGGGGATTTGCTTTAATTTTTATAGCGGAATATGCTAGAATTTTATTTATAAGGATAATTTGTGTATTAATCTTTCTAGGGGGGGGTGTTTTTTCATTTATTTTTTTTTTAAAATTGGTTTTTGTATCTCTTTTTTGAATTTGGGTACGAGGGACTTTACCCCGGTTTCGTTATGATAAACTTATGTACTTAGCTTGGAAGAGGTTTCTTCCAAGATCCCTGAATTATTTACTGTTTTTTTTTAATTTTAAGATGAGGATTTTCATCTTATTATTATAGTTAATAAAATTTAGTATAAACTAATAGAAAATTGGTATCTCTTTTTTATACTTTCAAAATATATACTTGTACAAGTTCATTAGTTAATTGTAGATAATTTTGTCTCATACAGTGAAAATTACTGGGTTAATAATGTAATATGTGAAGTATAAGATGGTCAGTAATTGACCGGTTAAGATATAAGGGTCTTCAACAGGTCGTGCTCCAATTCAGGTCAACAGGGTTACAATTGATACTATTGTCCAAAATAAGATTTTGTTTATTGGGTAAAATTGATTTCTTATGAATTTTTTTTTGTTAGTAAATGGTAGGATTAAGAGAATTGCAATTCTTATTACTAACGCAATTACGCCCCCAAGCTTATTTGGAATGGAACGTAAGATTGCGTATGCAAATAGGAAGTATCATTCAGGCTGAATGTGAACTGGGGTAACTAATGGGTTAGCCGGGATAAAATTGTCGGGGTCTCCTAATAGGTAAGGATTTGTAAGGGATAAAATAATTAAAGCAGAAGTTATAATAATAAACCCTATGATGTCTTTAAAAGAGAAGTATGGGTGGAACGGAATTTTATCAATATTTCTATTTGTACCTAGAGGGTTATTTGACCCAGTTTGGTGCGGGAATAGAAGGTGAATTAATACTATGGCAGAGATAATAAAAGGTAATAAGAAATGGAAAGAAAAGAATCGGGTTAAAGTGGCATTGTCTACAGCGAATCCCCCCCAAATTCATTGGACGATAGAAGTTCCTAGATAAGGGATGGCTGAGAGGAGGTTAGTAATAACAGTTGCCCCCCAGAAGGATATTTGTCCTCATGGCAGAACATAACCTAGGAAAGCAGTTGCTATTACTAGAAATAAGATTATGACTCCAATTAGTCATGTATGTACTAGGGTATAGGATCTGTAGTAAATCCCTCGCCCTACATGGGCGTAAATATTAATAAAGAAAAATGATGCCCCGTTGGCATGTAGAGTCCGGATTAGCCAACCATAGTTTACGTCTCGACAAATGTGAATGACTCTATTAAAGGCTATGTCTACATTTGGGCAATAATGAATAGCTAGGAAGATCCCAGTTACAATCTGGATGCCTAGGCATAACCCTAGGAGAGACCCAAAGTTTCATAATAGGGAAATGTTAGTAGGAGAAGGTAAGTCAATTAGGGAATTGTTAATAATTTTAATTGCTGGGGATATTTTACGTAAGGGTATTTTCATTAGTTTTTTGGGCGTAAAGGGCCGTTTTTTGTGTCAATAATTTTTACAATAGCAATTAAAGTAATAAATAAGTAAATGATTATGAATATTAATATAATATTTATGGGAAAATAAGTGTATTTGATTATGGAAATTTCTAAATAGTTTGTATTAAAATTTATTAAATCATTTTTAATGTTTATATCAGGTAAAAATATTAATATAGGAGAAATTGTCAATCTGCTGAAGATTACAAAGATAGGGGCTAAGGATTTAAATTTAAACCTGAATTTTTCATTTGAGGCAATTCTTGTTATATAAATAAACAGGATTAATATTCCTCCAATTATAATTAAAAACAGAATGTATGAAAACCAGAAATTTATACAAAATTTTCCTGAGACTAACCTGATAATAGTAGTTTGAATAAGTAGGATTAATCCTAGAGAAAGGGGATGTGTAAGTCTAATAAAAATGGCTGAGAAGGTAATATTTAGTATGAATAAAGATATAACAGGAGATAGTTTATTTAAAATATTAATTTTGGAGATTAAAGTTAAGGAGTTTCTTTTTTCCTGAAGTTTTAAAAGGGTACCTTATTTTTGGTTTACAAGACCAATATTTTTATTAAATTATTAAAACTGATGATAATATATATTTATATAGGGTTACTTATGTTTTTAAGGGGTTTGATAATGTTTAGGCTTAAACGTAAACATTTATTATTAATGTTGCTGAGTATTGAATATATAGTATTGGCTTTGTATTTGAATATGTTTTTATATCTTAGGATGTTAGGGAATGATTACTTCTTTTCTATAATTTTTTTAACGTTTAGAGTATGTGAAGGAGCACTAGGATTATCAATTTTAGTATCCATAATTCGTACGCATGGAAATGACTATTTTCAGGGATTTAATCTATTATGATAAAGTTTGTTTGTTTATTATTAATATTGTTACCTTTAGGGTTTTTAAATTATTTTTGATTGGTTCAGTTTATATGGATGATAGCTACTTTCCTTTTTATATTAAATTTTAGGTTTAATTATGTACATATGTATATTTCTTATATATTTGGGTTAGACTTGCTTTCTTATTTAATAATTTTATTGAGCTTTTGAATTTGTGCTCTTATGGTGTTAGCTAGGCAGAAAATTTTTTATACAGGCTTTTGAAGCTATTTATTTATTTTTGTACTAGTTATAATAATAATTTCTTTTTTATTAGCTTTTGGCTCTCTTAATTTGTTTACATTTTATATTTTTTTTGAGGTTAGTTTAATTCCTACATTAATATTAATTGTAGGCTGGGGGTACCAGCCGGAGCGATTACAAGCTGGTATTTATCTATTATTTTATACTTTGATTGCTTCTTTACCTATAATGATTTCTATTTTTTATTATTATAGGCTTTATGGTACTTTAGAGTTTTATTTTATAGAAAAGGAGCTAGGAGAGGTAATTATTTACTTATGTATAAATTTAGTATTTTTTGTTAAGGCCCCCTTATTTTTTGTACATTTATGACTTCCTAAAGCTCATGTTGAGGCTCCTGTGTCAGGTTCAATGATTTTAGCAGGTGTTATGTTAAAATTAGGGGGATATGGACTAATACGTATAATAGTAGTGTTTTTAAGTGTAGGGGTAACAATTAATTATTTTTTTATTGGTTTAAGTATAATCGGAGGGGTTATTATTTCTTTAGTATGTATTCGTCAAAGTGACATTAAGTCTCTTATTGCTTATTCGTCTGTTGCTCACATAGGGATAGCTATTAGAGGCATTCTTACACTAAATTTTTGAGGGATAAGAGGAGCATTAATAATAATGGTGGCGCATGGACTATGTTCCTCTGGTTTATTTTGTTTAGCTAATTTAAACTATGAACGGGTGTTAAGTCGAAGTCTTTATTTAAATAAGGGGATAATTAATTTGATTCCTAGCCTTTCTCTATGGTGATTTTTATTTGTATCTTCTAATATGGCAGCTCCTCCTTCCTTAAATTTAATAAGAGAAATTATACTAATTAATAGAATTATATCCTATGATTTTATAAATATACTTGTTTTGATAATACTTTCTTTTTTCAGTGCAGCCTATTCTTTATATTTATATTCATTTAGTCAGCATGGAAAGGTTTATTTTGGTCTTTACTCTTTTTCTACAGGCAACCTTCGGGAGTATTTACTTTTACTTTTACATTGATTTCCTTTAAATGTTCTGATTTTAAAGGGGGAATTAATATGTTTATGGTTATATTTAAATAGTTTATAAAAACATTGATTTGTGGAGTCAAAGATGTACAATTGTATTTTAAATAATTAATATTTGTTTATGTTATTTTATTGGATTTTTAAGTGTAAGGTTAATTATATTTGTCTCTAGAATTTGATTAATAATTAATGATTTAACTTATTTTTTTGAGTATGAGGTCTTATTAATTAACTCATCCCCTATTTCTATAACTATTTTGCTTGATTGAATATCCTTATTGTTTATAAGATTTGTTTTGTTTATTTCATCTATAGTAATTTTTTATAGAGATGAGTATATATGTGGAGATTTAAGGCTTAATCGTTTTATTTTACTTGTTGTTATATTTGTTTTATCAATAATATTACTTATCATTAGTCCTAATTTGGTATCGATTCTTCTTGGCTGAGATGGATTAGGCTTGGTTTCCTATTGTTTAGTAATTTATTATCAAAATACTAAGTCTTTTAATGCGGGAATGATTACTGCTTTAACTAACCGAATTGGCGATGTAGCCTTACTTATAGCTATTGCTTGAATATTAAATTACGGGAGTTGAAATTATATTTTTTACTTAGAGGAATTGAAGGGTGATTTTTATATAATTATTATTAGGTTTTTAGTAGTCCTTGCAGCTATAACTAAAAGAGCTCAGATTCCTTTTTCCTCTTGGTTGCCTGCAGCTATAGCTGCTCCTACCCCAGTTTCTTCTTTGGTTCATTCTTCTACCTTAGTAACTGCTGGGGTTTATTTATTAATTCGTTTTAATTATTCATTAAGAGACGAATTAATGATATTGTTATTGTTTATTTCTAGTATAACAATGTTTATATCCGGTTTAGGAGCTAATTTTGAATATGATTTAAAAAAAATTATTGCTTTGTCTACATTAAGTCAATTGGGACTCATAATGATAATTCTTTCTTTAGGAGGGTATAAGCTAGCCTTTTTTCATTTGTTAACCCATGCTTTATTCAAAGCTCTTTTATTCATATGTGCTGGGAATATCATTCATAATATATTGAATTGCCAAGATATCCGTTTTATAGGAAGTTTAGTTAGTTCTATACCCTTGACTTGTGTATTCATAAATATTTGTAATCTTTCATTATGTGGTATTCCTTTCCTTTCAGGATTTTATTCTAAGGATTTAATTGCTGAAGTTATATCAATGGATTATTTAAATTTGTATATTTATATGATTTTCCATGTATCAGTTGGTTTAACTGTAAGATACAGATTTCGTTTAGTTTATTATGTATTTGTAGGTAATTTAAATTTTTTACCTCTGGTAAATCTTTCTGAGGGAAGATTTAAGATGCTACGAAGAATGAGGGGTTTAATCTTTTTAGTAGTAGTTATGGGGAGAGTTCTATCATGGTTGATTTTTGATTCATTATATGTGATTGTGCTACCTTTTTTTATAAAGGTGGCAACTTTACTAGCTATTTCATTAGGTATAGTTATTGGATATAGAATAGCAAAGTTTTCCATTGAATTAAATAATTGGTCTTTAAATAATATTAATATTTCTATGTATTTGGCAGGAATATGGAATATGCCTATCTTATCTACGTTTGGGGTTAATTTTTATCCTGTTATATTAGGTAACCTTTATTTAAAGTCTTTAGATCAGGGTTGGACGGAATTTTATGGCAGTCAAAATATTTATAAACAATTAATAAAGAATTCTAGGCTTATACAAATTGTCTTAGGAAATAATATTAAATTATTTTTTATATTATTTATTATGTTAATTGTTTTTATCTTAATTTATTCAAATAGCTTATGTAACAGAGCATGATATTGAAGATATCAAGGAAACTTTATGTTTTTGGATATTTATAAAAATTATTTAATTTTACATTGAAAATGTAATGTTTTATTTAAACTATATAAATAGAAATATTAACGTAAATACGCTATTAATTAAGTTAGAAGCTTATCTTTATATATTTCTTTAATTGGAAAGTTATATTTCATTAGTGTCATTAACAGTGACATACCTCTTTTTGGTTTCAATTAAAAATAAGGGTTTAATTAACCAAACTTTTAGGTCGAAACTAAATGCAAAATTATTGCTTCTTATTTAAGATAAATTGAGAGTTTCAATACTTTTTAAATGCAAATTAAATGTTATAATTAACTATTATCCTAGGATGTTCATTTTAAAGCTCCTTGGCTTCATTCATGGAAAAGACCTATAAGTAGAATAATAATAAAGATTATTAATACAATTATATATATTGAAAGGCTTCTTATCTTTATTCTTATAATTAAAGGTAATAGTAATGTAATTTCTACATCAAAGATGAGAAAGATAACTGCAATTAAAAAGAAATGGAGGGAGAAAGGCAGGCGGGCAGAGGAGGCTGGGTCAAACCCACATTCAAATGGAGAACTTTTTTCACGATCGATAAAGGTTTTCTTTGAGATTAGGTTTACAATTATTAGTATAAGCCTTGTAATAAGTGTAGTTATGATTCCTATAATAATTAAATTAGATATTATTTATACTAAAATTTAGATCTTTTGATTGGAAGTCAAATATAATTTTTATACTATATAAATAGCTATCTCATCAGTAAACTGAAATGTAAAGGAATAATCAAACTACATCGACAAAATGCCAGTATCATGCTGCTGCTTCAAATCCAAAATGGTGAATTTGTGAGAAATGTCTTATGTAATGACGTATTAAGCATACAAGTAGGAAAGAGGTACCAATAATAACATGAATTCCATGGAATCCTGTTGCTATAAAAAATGAAGATCCGTAGGCGGAATCTGAAATAGAAAAGGAGGATTCCAGGTATTCGTATCCTTGAAGAATAGAAAAGTAAATCCCTAGGATTGCCGTTAGTGCTAATCCTTGTAAGGTTTGATTATAATTGTTTTCTATAAGGCTATGATGGGCCCATGTGACAGTAAGCCCTGAGGTTAGAAGAATTAAGGTATTTAGCAGAGGAATTTGGATGGGGTTAAATACTTGAATTCCCTTGGGTGGTCAAATTAGTCCAATTTCAATAGCTGGGGATAATCTATTATGAAAAAAACCTCAGAAAAATCTAATGAAAAAGAATACCTCAGAAGTAATAAATAGGATTATCCCCCACCGAAGGCCAAGTGTTACATTTATAGTATGAAGCCCTTGGAATGCCCCTTCACGTGAGGTGTCTCGTCATCATTGGTACATAATTAGTAATATTGAAGTGAATCCAATAAAAAGTAGGTTAGTAGAAAATAGGTGGAATCATTTAATAATACCTGTTATTAAGATTAAGGCGCTGAATGAACCAAGGATAGGCCAAGGGCTAATGTCTACTAGATGAAAAGGGTGATTTTTATGCATTAGTTTACTTCTCTGGAGTAAAGTGTTGAAAGGACAGCAAATACATATGATTGAATAATTGATACAGCGGACTCTAGGAGAAGAAGTATAAGTTGAACAATAATAAGGATATTAATTATATAAATTGAAAGAGAGGAGCCTGTGTTTCCTAGGAGGGTTATAAGTAGGTGACCTGCAATTATATTAGCAGAAAGTCGAATTGCTAGGGTTCCTGGCCGGATAACATTTCTGATGGTTTCGATACATACTATGAATGGCATTAATACAGGGGGAGTACCTTGCGGTACTAAGTGGGCAAATATATGAATGGTATGATTGATTCATCCATAAAGAATAAAAGTTAATCAGAGGGGCAAGGCTAACCCTAATGTAAATACTATATGTCTTGTTCTAGTGAAGACGTAAGGGAACAATCCTAAGAAATTGTTTATTAAAATAAATGAAAATAATGATACAAAGATTAGAGTTCTTCCCTTAGAATTAGGTCCTAGTAAAGTTTTAAATTCCTTATGAAGAGTGGCAGTAATTTTAATTCATAGGAAGTTAAAACGAGAGGGGGTCAGCCAGAATATAGAGGGGATTATAATTAAACATAAAAGGCTTCTTATTCAATTTAAAGATAAGTTTAAGTTAGAAGATGGGTCAAAAGATGAAAAAAGGTTTATAATCATTTTCAATTTAATTCAATTTGGCTTTTTTTTCCTATTGATGTAGCTTTTCTGTGGTAAAGGAATGAATAGAAATTAATTGAATTAGTTAAAAGAAAAATTAAAATAAAATAAATTAGGAGTCTTAGTCAATTTAAAGGTGCTATTTGAGGGATCAAAAATTAATAGGCAATATTTACTTTAGCTTGACAAACTAATGTTATAAATTAACTAAATTTTTCCATTAGAAGTATGCACTAATTTACTATTGTAAGGTTTAAGAGACCATTGCTTGCTTTCAGCCACCTAATGAGATCTCAATTATCTTAGAAATTCATTTAATGAAATACCTAGATGAAATGCTTTCAATAACGATTGGTATAAAACTATGGTTAGCCCCACAGATTTCTGAACATTGCCCATAAAATAGGCCAGATCGATTAGCTAGGAAACTAGTTTGGTTTAACCGCCCTGGGGTTGCGTCAATTTTAACTCCTAGAGAGGGGATAGTTCAGGAATGAATCACATCTGCTGCAGATACTAATATACGAATTTGGGTTTTAAATGGGATTACAATTCGATTATCCACATCTAAAAGCCGGAAATTTCAGGTATTTATTTCATTGGATGGGATTATATAAGAATCAAATTCTAGGGTTTTGAAGTCTGAATATTCATAGGATCAATATCATTGATGTCCAATTGTTTTGATTGTTAATAGGGGATTATTAGTTTCATCAAGAATGTAAATTAGACGAAGTGAAGGTAAGGCAATGAAGATTAAAGTAATTGCTGGTAAGATAGTTCAAATTAGCTCAATTAATTGTCCTTCTAGGAGGTATCGATGGATAAATTTATTATAGAATAAGCTAGTCATTAACTGACCGACAAGGATAGTGATAATGGTTAGTACTAACAGGGTATGGTCATGAAAGAATGATAGCTGCTCTATTAGGGGAGAGGATCTATCTTGAAGTAGGAGGGTTTTTCAAGTTGCTATTTCTAAAAAAAGGTAACCCTTTATATTTGGGGTTTAAGTCCATTGCACTAATCTGCCATATTAGAAGCTAGTTAGAGGACAATATAGGAAGTTCGGAGTATCTGTGTTCAGCAGGGGGAAGTGCTTGAAGTCATTCAATTGAAGTAGTTATATTTAATGGTAATAATCCCTTTCGCTTTGCAGTGAAGGCTTCTCAAATAATAAAGATTAGGAATAGAACCCCCACTAGTGAAATAATAGATCCTACCGAGGAGATGATATTCCAAAGGGTGTAAGCGTCAGGGTAATCTGAGTAGCGTCGTGGTATTCCCCTTAAGCCTAAGAAATGCTGAGGGAAAAATGTTAGGTTCACTCCAATAAATATAATAAAAAATTGGGTTTTGCATAACTTTTCATTAAGTGATAGTCCTGTGAATAATGGGAATCATTGTATGAATCCGGCTATAATAGCAAATACTGCTCCTATTGACAGAACATAATGGAAGTGGGCTACTACATAGTAAGTGTCATGTAGTATAATATCAATAGAGGAGTTGGCTAATACAACACCAGTTAAACCCCCAACTGTAAACAGAAATACAAATCCTAGGGCTCAAAGTATTGAAGGGGAGTAATTAATTTGGGTACCATGAAGAGTTGCTAATCAACTAAAAATCTTGATTCCGGTTGGTACAGCAATAATTATAGTAGCAGAAGTGAAGTAAGCCCGGGTATCAACATCTATGCCTACTGTAAATATATGATGGGCTCATACTACAAACCCTAGGAGTCCAATAGCTATTATAGCATAAATTATTCCAAGACTCCCAAATGCTTCTTTTTTACCTCTTTCTTGGCTGATAATATGAGAAATCATACCAAATCCTGGTAGAATAAGAATGTAAACTTCAGGATGCCCGAAGAATCAAAAAAGGTGCTGGTACAGAATAGGATCTCCGCCTCCAGCGGGGTCAAAAAAGGAGGTATTTAAGTTTCGGTCAGTTAAAAGCATAGTGATGGCTCCGGCTAATACAGGTAAAGATAGTAGTAGAAGTAGAGCTGTAATTGCTACAGCCCACACAAATAGGGGTATTCGGTCAGAGGATACTCCTATTGGGCGTATATTAATAACGGTCGTGATAAAGTTAACTGCACCTAAGATAGAGGAAATCCCGGCTAGGTGAAGGCTAAAGATGGCGAGGTCAACTGAAGATCCTCCATGGGCAATATTAGATGAGAGTGGGGGGTACACTGTTCATCCAGTTCCTGCTCCATTTTCTACTACTCTTCTTATAATCAGGAGAGTGAGGGAGGGAGGGAGAAGTCAAAATCTTATGTTATTTATACGAGGAAATGCTATGTCAGGGGCTCCTAATATTAAAGGGACTAGCCAGTTTCCAAAACCACCAATTACAATAGGTATAACTATAAAGAAAATTATGATGAAGGCGTGGGCAGTAACAATAACATTATAGATTTGGTCATTACCAATTAATGTTCCTGGGTTTCCTAATTCTGATCGAATTAACAATCTTAAGGAAGTTCCCACTATTCCAGCCCATGCACCAAAGATAAGGTAAAGAGTTCCAATATCCTTATGGTTTGTTGAAAATAGTCATTTGTTCGGTAGGATGGCCGAGGTATAGGCAATAAATTGTAAATTTATTCACGAATTAGATTCTCCTACCATTTTAAGTTTAATAGTCAAAATAAATGATTTTAAATTGCAAATTTAAAGGTAAGTAATTTTTTAAACTTAAGGCTTAGAGCCTTTCTCTATAAACAACTTTGAAGGTTGTCAGTTTATTCCTTAACTTAAATCCTTAGAAAAGGTTAAATATAAGGGTGCACCTTATTAATCTAGAGATTGTGATAAAATTACTTATAATTGAAGGGATTTGATTTATTTGAGTAGTAATAGTCTTAGGTTCTGAATAGCTTAAAATTAAAGAGGTCATTAAAATTCGAATGTAGATGAAAAGTATAATCAGGGTGGTTACAATAAGAATAAGGGCAATTAATGGATATTTGTTAATAATTATCCAATTAATTGTGAATCATTTAGGTAGAAAGCCGAGGAATGGGGGGAGTCCTCCTAATGATATAAAATTAGCTATGAATGATAATTTTATCATTTTACTTTGGTTGATAATTGAAGGGATTTGATTAATAAAATATAATTTTCCATGATTGAATAGATAGGCAATGTTTATTGTAATTACAATATACACTAGTAGATAGACTATTCATACCGAGGATGAGGATATAAGAGCTGAGATTATCCACGCAATATGATTGATTGAAGAAAATGCTATAATTTTACGTAATCTCACTTGGTTTAGCCTTATGATAGTTCTTACTATTAGTGATGCAATAATGATTAATACCAGGAAATTAGCTTGCGTTTTATTATTTATTAAAAGGACTATGGGAGCAATTTTTTGCCAGGTTAATAGGATTATACAGTTAATTCAATTTAAACCTTCTATAACTTCTGGAAATCAAAAATGGAATGGAGCAGCACCTAGTTTGGCCAATAAAGCTGAATTCAATAGGATTACAAGGGTTGAATTTACGAGGGGGGTAATAAATTCATTTGTAACTATTATCAGGGTGACCGATAGTAATAGAACTAGAGAGGCTATTGTTTGTGTAATAAAGTATTTAAGGGAGGCTTCAGATGAGAATATATCTTTTGATGAATTTATCAGGGGGATGACAGAAAGGAGATTGATTTCTAACCCTATTCATATTCCTAACCATGACAGAGAGGAGATGGCAATTAATGTTCCTATGATTATTGAATTGAAGAATAAGATTTTATATAATTGTATAATTAAAAAGAGAAAGGCTATGACTTTCATAATTAGGGTATGAACCTAATAGCTTGATTAGCTTATCTTTTTATGTTTTAGTATATGATGTATAGAAATTTTTGATATTTCTGGGGATAGTTTAATTCTATCAAATATAATGAAGGTAGATTCCTACGTGTTTTATTCTATCAAAATAACCCTTTAAATTCAGGCACTTCATT